ATAGGAGTAAATCCGTATTCATTTTAATATCTGTGTCTGTTCGAATCTCATTAACAAATGATCAAGTTACATATCATATAGAAATATGTTATGGAGCCGATATATTTTCTTTGAATCTCATTTTATTTAGGTATTTCGTGTTTGGTTCTAAGTAAAAATTGGAAATCTACAGAACAATTGAGGCAGGGGTGATTTCCCCTATCACCCTTTTATTCACTTTATGATAAGAGTCGATTATTGTGAAATATTATTTAATCCCATGTTAAACAAAATATATAAATATATATCATCTAAAATATATAAAATGAGGAAATATTTCGCTTATATGGTATGTATCGTTCTATTTCAATGACAATAATTTTTCGGTTTTTGTGAAAAAGATTTTTGATACCTTAAATTATTTAAATTCTATATTATAGAATATCTATAACAGTGACAACTCTTCAGTCTATCTGATAGATACGAAAAACCCTCCTTATTTTTTTTATTTTCGTAATTTGATTTTCGTAATCAGACGAAAAGAATAAAGATTCAAATCTTAACTTAGATCATTTTTTTATCCATCTCATGAAAAAAATTGGATTTCGTTTTTCTTTTCTTTTATCTATTTAAAAGTGATGAGTCAATTCAAAAAGAAAGACTTATCTTCCTATGAAGATCAAACGTCATGCTTATTGTCCAATTTTCTTCAAATTAAATAATGATGTCTAAATAGGAAACTTTTTCAATTTCAATTAGAACTATTTTTATTAAATATTTTTAATGATTGCTTGTAAGTGGAATCTTTATTTGGTACTCAAAAAGTAGGAAATCGTTTAATCTATCCTGTTGAGTCACTTGAAGATGCAGATTAAAAAAGTTATTCGTTTATATATTTCGATTTCTTGCTATTATCTATATATTATTTATGTATGTGAAAGATGCTGTCTTGCTAAGACTTTTTCAGAAAAATCGTTTCATATCATATTATCATATATAGAAGAAAAAGCCTAGATTACGATGTCTATGTACAACTGAACCAATGACTATTCATGATTCCATAATTGAATCAATTCCATACCGGTTCCAAATTAGAGGAATATTATGTTAAAACTTCGTTTGAAACGATGTGGTAGAAAGCAACGTGCGACTTGAAGGACACGATCCGTTGTGGATTTTTCCATCCACCATTTTCGATTTATCTAAGGATGAGAGTGCTCTTGGCTCGACATTGTTTGTTCTGTTACACTCGATTTTTTGTTGGGTTGTAAATAGTCCACGATGAAGCTCGAGTAGAAAGGATTAATTCATTTCTCGGGGGCAAGGATCTAGGGTTAATGCCAATTAATCGGAACAACTTCGTAAACGTATCTTCCATATATAGAAATCGAAAGGATCCAATTCGAGCAAGTTTCCAATTCAAAAGCAAGACTTGTTAGAATTTAGCAAACTTTTTCGATTCAAAGTGTATCACACATGAATCAACTGTCCGTAGGATTCTTTGATAGAAAGAAATCAAAAAAGGGGTATGTTGCTGCCACTTTGAAAGGATTAAGAAGCACCGAAGTAATGTCTAAACCCAATGATTTAAAATAAGGATAAAGGATCTAAGAACAAGGAAAGACCTTTTTAATTGTCTCGATAGTCTCACTAATTGGATCAGACTAAAGAATCCAAATAGAATTTGAAACGAGACAAAAGACAAACAAAACAAAAGGGGTTAAAGACCACTCAATAAATGAAAGTGACTAAAGATTTTTCCTTTGAGCTATTTGAGAGTTATCCAACTTGAGTTATGAGTACGAATGGTTTCTTTTTCATTTTCAGGAAGGAAAAAAGACTGAAATCAGAGTCTAATTGATTTTCTAGGCCCATTTGTCATTTAATTTATTAGAATTGCATACATAGACAAAACTTCGAAGCAAATCATTTTTCTCGAGCCGTACGAGGAGAAAACTTCCTATACGGTTCTAGGGGGGGTGTTGGTCATCTACATCTATCCCAATGAGCCGTCTATCGAATCGTTGCAATTGATGTTCGATCCCGAAGAGAAGGAAAAGATCTTAGAAAAGTGGGGTTTTATGATCCAATGAAGAATCAAACTTATTTAAACGTTCCTCTTATTCTATATTTCCTTGAAAAAGGTGCTCAACCCACAGGAACTGTTCAGAATCTTTTAAAAAAAGCGGAAGTTTTTAAGTAACTTCCGTCTAATCAAACGAAATTCAATTAAAGAAAGACTAAGGGGGGGGTAGCAACTTGTATATAACTTTGTATAATTTTGCTCGACTTGTTTTTTGATTTCCCCCCCCCCTACTGCTGTAATTGTTTCCGTTGAATCCGATATCTAGAACGACAAAACCTTAGTTTATTGATTTTCTAAATAGCAAATTCGGACATTTCCTTCAATTGTGTGGTTTTCATTGGAACTCGACTAACCAACAAGGAATCCACTTTGCTTATTCCACTTAGATTCATGAAATACATTATGAACTAAAAAATCCGAGATTTTTTAGTTCAA